TTACTAACGGGATGTCCTAATACGTTACAAAATTTCATTTTAGCCAACGATCCAATCAGAAGACTAATTGGAACTAATGTATCAATCTTCTTCATAGCATTATCCATTAGAAACGAATTTTCTAGCATTTGACTTCGTACTACTGAAAGATTTATTTGCATACTTGAAAGATAGCCCAAAAAGCTGAAGGAATGTTTGCATAATTGGTTTCTATACATCCTTCCTGGTTGAGACCACACATAAAAATGACATTGCCATAAAAGGACAAGGTAATATTTCCATTTATTCATGAAAAGAGGCGTATCCTTTGAAGCCAGAATTGATTTTCCTTGATATCTAACATAATGCATGAAGAGATCCTCTAGGAACCATAAGCTAGTCGGAGAATCATTAGCAAAGACTTCTTCTACAGGATGCTTTATTTTTCCATAGAAATATATTCGCTCAAAAAAACCCCCAGAAGATGTTAATCGTAAATGAGAAGATTGGTTACGTAGAAAAAGTAAGATGGATTCGTATTCGCAAACATGAGAATTATATATGAACAAGAATAATCTTGGATTACTTTTTGAAAAAATAGAAATATATTTATTTGGAATAATAAGAGTATTCCAATTATAATAGTCGTGAAGAAAAAACCGTAATAAATGCAAAGAGGAGGCATCTTTTACCCAGTAGCGAAGGGTTTGAACTAAGATTTCCAGATGAATCGGGTAAGGTATTAATACATCTGATACATAATTTAACTGTGAGAATTTGTCCTCTAAAAAAGGAAATATTGAATGAATGGATCGTAAATTATAATATTTTACGATTTCTGTCCCCTTTAAGGAAGATACTAATCGTAGGGAAAATGGAATTTCCACAATGACTGCAAATCCCTCTGATATCATTTGAGAATACAAATTCTTATTGTACCAAAAAAGTTGATTTTGGTTCGAATCGTTAGCGGAAATAATAAAATGATTCTGTTGATACATTCGAGAAATTAAACGTTTTACAATTAGTAAACTAGATTTATTGTCATAACCTACATTTTCCAACAAATTCGATCTATTTAAAACAAGATCATGAGCAAATACATAAATATACTCCCGAAAGATAAGTGGGTATAGGAGGTCATATTTCCAAGATCTATCTAGTTCTAAATATCCTTGAAATTCTGCCATTTAAGATTAGATTTGAACCGAAAATAGGATGGGCTTTATTGGGTTATCAAATGATACATAGTACGATACAGTTAAAACAAGGTATGATAGTAAGAAAAAAGATCGATACCTCGAAAAAGGTAAGACTCATCAACGGACTCTCTATCCTCTCTTTTTGCACCTAATTGGTTTAGGTTCATTCTAGGATAAAAAAATGTTTAGAAATCCTTTATTTTTGCAATCCAATCGCTCTTTTGATTTTGAAAAAAAAAAATCGCTTTATCAATATACTGCCTTCTTCTACACATTTATCTCCACCACATAATGGAAATGAAGATAGCTAATAGTTAGGATTCATAAAACATTGATTGATAATACACTCATGGGAAAAGCCTTTCCCGCGTCAAGCACTAATATATTTTTAACGTTTAATTAGATCGGGTAATTATTCAAAAATTAAGAACAGGAGCTCGTTACTTTTTGTTTCCCTATAATTGGAACCTATAGTATAGTAAGGCTCTATCCATTTATTTACTCGACACAACTTTAAATTTAGTTTTTATTTCTTTGCTGTTTAAATGGATTTTGTTCTGCGCCAAGAATTCAAACAATTTACACAAGGTTTTGGACCTATACGTTAAGAATGAAATATTTTTAGAATTCTCTATTGATACGACATGCTGCTTTTTCCATTCATTCCTTTCAGGATCAGTCGCGGTCTTACAAACTCTACCGATGGTATAGACGAATCCGTTGCTTCATACAAATGTGTAAAAGATGCTAGCCGCACTTAAAAGCCGAGTACTCTACCGTTGAGTTAGCAACCCGAACTAAACTAAAATAATTAAAATGTATAGCTACAATCGGAATCCCAATAAATATAAATAAAGAGGTTGAATAGTACGGATAAATCAAAACATTTAAATTTTAAAAAGGCAAAACAAAAATCTAAAAATTCATAATCAATTATGAACATAAGAAAAATGAACAGATCCGATGAAAATCCAAAAAAGATTTCAGATAAAAATATAGATGAAAATAAAAATATTTGTAGACCAACTCTTGTCTCTTATGTTATCCATTATTCTATTTTAATATCTTATTTATTATACTTTAATATAATATTATAATATTCAATATAATATTCTATTTTAATTATTTTAATAAAAAAAAAAAGACTTCTTGTATCACACCAAATCAAATGAACTCTTTATTTGAATGAAATAAAATCAAATCTATGGGGCGGAGATAAATGGATTCATTTATTCATGATCGGATTATATTTATTTGATACACTGTTGTCAATATGAATGTTGAGAAAAGAATACAATGGAGAAATAGAAAAAAAGATTATAAATTGAAATTTCAATTTATTAAAAAACGAAAAACTAAGAATTTATGTTGGATTGGCACTACATATATAATCGACATATATACAAAAAAGTGTAGACGTATGAATAAATTAAAAAAGAAGTATAAAAATCCCGAGTTTATTCAATTAATATCAATCAATATAAGTATCAATATTAAGTAAAAGTAAAAAAAGCAAGCTTAACCTTTTTCTTTTTTATTTTTTTTATTTGTTCATCGAATTCCAATGAAAAACACCCATTGACATGACAATAATATCAAAAATTTAAGACTGTTTATTCTCTCGATATTTTTCTATCTATTACATCAATAAAAAATCTTTTTTATCGTTATAAAAAAAAAGACGACATTCTATAGTAGCAAAAATATATTAAATATGATATATATTGAATGAAAAGGAGAAAAAAAAAAAAATAGCAAAGAAAAGATTATACAAAACTCTATACAAATTATTCACACCTTACCTTCTTTAATTTATATATATTTAATGATATTTAATTTATATATTTCATTAATTTAATTTTGTTTGGTGATTAAGGCGAAGTTTCATAAAAACCCCCGCCTTCTTTGAAATATCATGAACAGTTCCTGTAGGCTGAGCGCCTTTTTCAAGGAAATATAGAATAACAGGAACGTTTAAATAGGTTTGATTCTTTATCGGATCATAAAAACCCACTTTCCGAAGAGCTCTTCCTTCTCTTCGGGATCGAACATCAATTGCAACGATTCGATAAATAGCTCATTGGGATAGATGTAGAGACCCCCCCCCCCGAGAAACGTATAAGAAGTTTTCTCCTCGTACGGCTCAAGAAAATTCAAGTTATGTTTATGTATAGAATTCTAATGTCAAATAGATCCATAAAATCATCAAATCAATTAGACCAAGAAGTCTCTTTCTTTATCATATGATTTAAATACTTGTTTCTTATTCTTTTTCTTTCCCTAACAAAAAAAAATTCTTCGTATTTGGAATTTGCACTCTCATAACTCAAGTTGTATAACTCGCAAAGAAAACCTTTTATTCATTTATTGAGCAGTCTCTAATCCCTTTTTTATATGTATATGTCTCCTTTCGAATCTATTTTGATTCTTCATCTTAATCTAGTTCTAGTTGTTGAGACAATTGAAAACGGTATTTCCTTGTTCTAGGATCCTTTATCTTTGCCTTGAATCATTGGGTTTAGACATTACTTCGGTGATCTTTAATCGTTTCAAAATGGCAGCAACATACCATTTTTTGTGATTTCTTTTTATCAAAGAATCATACGAATAGTTGATTCCTGTATAATACACTTTTGATTTGAGCGAAAGGGTTTTACCAATTCCAAAAAATTTTACTTTTGAATTTGAAACTTGCTTGAATTGGATCCTTTAGATTTCTATATCAAAAATAGACTTACAAAGTTGTCTGAATTTATTAATTGATACTAACCCTAGATTCTTGCCTCCGAAAAACGAATCAATATGTTCTGCTCGAGCTCCATCATGTAGGATATGATACGATTTATATCAAAACCCCCCCCAAAAAAAAATGAGAGTTATAATGAACAAACGATGTCGAGCCAAAAGCACTTTCATTCCTATATAATTCCTATATAATATAAAATGGTGGATGTAAGAATCCACAGCGGATCGTGTCCTTCAAGTCGCACGTTGCCTTCTACCACATCGTTTTAAACGAAGTTTTACCATAACATTCCTTTAGTTTGGAACCAGTATGTAATTAATTCCATTATGATTATGGAATTATGAATAGTCATTGGTTCGATCGATCCCTAGTAATCTATACTTTATCTTTTCCTTCTATATGAAATAGAGTTTCTGACGAAGTCTAAGCAAAAATTAAATTTAACCCCAGAGACATATATACATATATTTCTAAATATTTATAAATATTAAAATATAGAAATCTATAATATTAGAAAATAAACTAAATAATAAATAATAGAAATAAAATAATAGAAATAATATTTAGAAATAAAAATAACACGAATAAAATTCAAATAAATAAGTTCTTTTTGAATCTGCATCTTCAAGTAACCTGCTAATGATAGGATAATTTCACCAATTTCACACTTCTTCGAGTACTAAGAAATCATCAATTTAATTGATTGAAATTTTTCTGACCTCCATATCATTATTTGAATAAAATTTTATAGTAAGACCACATTGCATTTTATCATCATATGAGAGAGATAAATCCATATTTGTATTAAATCATCAATGATTAAAAAAATAGATAAATAAAAAATACAATTTTTTTTAATGAAATAAAATAGTGGATAAAGAATGATGTAAAGAAAGATTTAGGTTGTTATTTTTTTTCAATGAATATGAAAAAAAAGAATCGAAATAAAAAACTATGGGATATCTGTATGTGTCAGATAGACTAAACTACTGTTACTGAAAGAAATTATAGCTATTCTATGTTCAATATTTTAATATTTAGAGATCACAAATAGATTCTCTTACATTTGCGTGTTATTTGAACTCATTAAACTTGTGAAAAAGATATGATTCAGAGAAGATTCATTAAGATAAGAATAAGAATTCAATTTTTTCAATATAATACATCAATATTATACAGAAGGTTGTTCAAAAAAGTAACCTTTATTTTGATAGAATATATATATTCTATGATTTATATGATACTATTATACTGCTTTGGATGTGTGGACGGATATGCTCTGGGACGGAAGGATTCGAACCTCCGAATAGCGGGACCAAAACCCGTTGCCTTACCACTTGGCCACGCCCCATTTATATTTGACACTAATAAACAATAATATTGTTATTGGTTGTTCGTCAACTTCAGTATAAATATCTATAACAAAAAATTAAATTATTGATAGAATTTTGATATGTGTAAATATAGAATTAAATTGATGAATTTATTGATCATTACATCTAATTCAATTAAAATATTGTATGAAAGTATGATTTATTCTATTCACTTTTGATTTGAGAGTTGAAGTTGAAGGAGTTTTGATTGGGCGAGTTCAAATCAAAGAAGTTTTTTTGGTCTATCTAATTTATTTTTATTCATTTTCCCTTATATCAATAACTCAACTTATTAATAACTCAATCAAAATAAATACAATTATCCTCAAGAACAAAATTTATGCTTAATATATTTAGTTTGATTTGTATCTGTCTTAATTCTGTCCTTTATTCAAGTAGTTTTTTCGTCGCCAAATTACCCGAGGCCTACGCTTTTTTAAATCCAATCGTAGATGTTATGCCAGTAATACCTTTGCTGTTTTTTCTCTTAGCTTTTGTTTGGCAAGCTGCTGTAAGTTTTCGATGAGATTTTTAATACTGTCCTAGACAAATTCATGATTTATTCGAAAAAAAAAAGATTTACCAATTGATAAGATCAGATAAGTCTTAGTCTTACAGTATGTGAACCCTCAATTCAAATATTGAAATTAGGGTATAGCCATAATGAGTCGGGATCACCACGTTTCATTTCCTTATTCTGACCTTTTTCCATTGCAAGGCCTCTTGGAGTCTTCCCCAATTTGGGGTATGAAAGAAAATTTTTGGTAATGAAAAAATACAACTTTATATTAAATTAAAAATGAATTTTTTTGAAAATTCTTTTCTAATCTCAAATCAAAAGAACTTTAGTTTATTTCTTGGTGTCAAAATAAAAATATAAAATAAACATAAACATAGTAAGGTATGCGATATAAAATACAAATATACAAAAGGAAAATCTATTCTCTTTTTTCCTAAAAAAAAATCTTGGAGATTGTGTAATGCTTACTCTAAAACTATTTGTTTACACGGTAGTGATATTCTTTGTTTCTCTATTCATCTTCGGATTCCTATCTAATGATCCAGGACGTAATCCTGGGCGTGAAGAATAAAAACTAAATAAGATAAGTCTTCTTACTCGATTTTGAAATGTTCTTAGTAGGATTATATTTATTTCACATTTTTAACTATTAATTTTAACTATTAAAATAACTAAAAGAACTTAAAAAATCGCGAAAAATTCAAAATTTGAAAAGAAATAAAAAGAAAAAGAAAGTTATCAACGAAAACGGAAAGAGAGGGATTCGAACCCTCGGTACGAAAAACTCGTACAACGGATTAGCAATCCGACGCTTTAGTCCACTCAGCCATCTCTCCCCCAATTGAAAAAGGATAATTATTATGTTACATAAGTCAAAATAAGGCTTGAAAAAAAGTCTTTTTTTTTTAGTTTATTTAATATAGTTTATTTTTATTTTTTGAAATAATATTTATAACTAAATAAAATAAAAAAATCCCTCTTTGATTTTGTCCAAAGAAACCTTTTCTTTACACGGCTTGGCCTGGTCAGTACCTAGCTGAGCCGGGCCTCTTTTGTTCCAACGAAGAATAATTTATTTAATTTGAAAACACAAATGCTTATTGTTGATATTAAAACAATCATAAGAAGGACTATCTCAATTCCTTTGATATATAATCAAGATGTCAGTTCCTATCTAAATTTCTTAGCTCTATTTTTTATTTACTTTAATTTTATTAAATTACTTTTTTTTTTTCAGTAAAGTAAACGTAAATAAAAAAAAAAATAAGATAAGAAAACAAGAGAACTATGAATTTTTGAACAATGCATTTTTATGTTACGGCTTAAATAGTTTTGTCAACCTGTATCCGTCAAAAAACTCCAGCAAAAGACTTGGTATTTACTTATTTAAATTTAAATGAGTTCTCCTTTCCTAATCTCATTAAGTCCTCTCATTAACGCTCTAATTTGCATGATTCTTTTTTGATCCTATCTTTTTTTTGATTACGACAAAATCTCTTGTTCGACAAAAAGTAGATTTATATACAATAATCCCATTGTAGCGGGTATAGTTTAGTGGTAAAAGTGTGATTCGTTCTATTAATCCTTTAATAGTTAAAGGGTCCCTCGGTTTGGATTAATATAATATCCCATTCCGATCAAAAACTTTATCTCGTAAAAAGGATTTACGCCTTTCCCTCT